CCATTGGACCCAGAAATGAGACATTGGAAGAATCTTTTTGGTCTTCCAATATCAATAGGTTGATTGTTTCGCTCCTGTATCTTCCAAAAGGGAAAAAGATTTCTGAGAGTTGTTTCATGGATCCGCAAGAGAGTACTTGGGTTCTCCCAATAAATAAAAAGTGTATCATGCCTGAATCGAACCGGGGTTCGCGGTGGTGGAGGAACCGGATCGGAAAAAAGAGGGATTCTAGTTGTAAGATAGCTAATGAAACCGTAGCTGGAATTGAGATCTCATTCAAAGAGAAAGATAGCAAATATCTGGGGTTTCTTTTTTTATCCTATACGGATGATCCGATCCGCAAGGACCATGATTGGGAATTGTTTGATCGTCTTTCTCCGAGGAAGAAGCGAAACATAATCAACTTGAATTCGGGACAGCTATTCGAAATCTTAGGGAAAGACTTGATTTGTTATCTCATGTCTGCTTTTCGTGAAAAACGACCAATTGAAGGGGAGGGTTTCTTCAAACAACAAGGAGCTGAGGCAACTATTCAATCAAATGATATTGAGCATGTTTCCCATCTCTTCTCGAGAAACAAGTGGGGTATTTCTTTGCAAAATTGTGCTCAATTTCATATGTGGCAATTCCGACAAGATCTCTTCGTTAGTTGGGGGAAGAATCAGCACGAATCGGATTTTTTGAGGAACGTATCGAGAGAGAATTGGATTTGGTTAGACAATGTGTGGTTGGTAAACAAGGATCGGTTTTTTAGCAGGGTACGGAATGTATTGTCAAATATTCAATATGATTCCACAAGATCTATTTTCGTTCAAGTAACGGATTCTAGCCAATCGAAAGGATCTTCTGATCAATTCAGAGATCTTTTCGATTCCATTAGAAATGAGGATTCAGAATATCACACATTGATCGATCAAACAGAGATTCAGCAACTAAAAGAAAGATCGATTCTTTGGGATCCTTCCTTTCTTCAAACGGAACGAACAGAGATAGAATCAGATCGATTCCCGAAATGCCTTTTTGGATCTTCCTCAATGTCCCGGCTATTCACGAAACGTGAGAAGCAGATGAATAATCATCTGCTTCCGAAAGAAATCGAAGAATTTCTTGGGAATCCTACAAGATCAATTCGTTCTTTTTTCTCTGACAGATGGTCAGAACTTCATCTGGGTTCGAATCCTACCGAGAGGTCCACTAGAGATCAGAAATTTTGGAAGAAAAAACAAGATGTTTCTTTTGTCCCTTTCAGGCGATCGGAAAATAAAGAAATGGTTGATATATTCAAGATAATTACGTATTTACAAAATACCGTCTCAATTCATCCTATTTCATCAGATCCGGGATGTGATATGGTTCCGAAGGATGAACCAGATATGGACAGTTCCAATAAGATTTCATTCTTGAACAAAAATCCATTTTTTGATTTCTTTCATCTATTCCATGACCGGAACAAAGGGGGATACACGTTACACCACGATTTTGAATCAGAAGAGAGATTTCAAGAAATGGCAGATCTATTCACTCTATCAATAACCGAGCCGGATCTGGTGTATCATAGGGGATTTGCTTTTTCTTCGGTCCGGATCCACTGCGGGAATGATTTGGAAGATCCAAAACGAAAAACAGCGGTATTTGCTAGCAACAACATCATGGAGGCAGTCAATCAATATAGATTGATCCGAAATCTGATTCAAATCCAATATAGCACCTATGGGTACATAAGAAATGTATCGAATCGATTCTTTTTAATGAATAGATCCGATCGCAACTTCGAATATGGAATTCAAAGGGATCAAATAGGAAATGATACTCTGAATCATATAACTATAATGAAAATGAAATATACGATCAACCAACATTTATCGAATTTGAAAAAGAGTCAGAAGAAATGGTTTGATCCTCTTATTTCTCGAACCGAGAGATCCATGAATCGGGATCCTGATGCATATAGATACAAATGGTCCAATGGGAGCAAGAATTTCCAGGAACATTTGGACCATTTCGTTTCTGAACAGAAGAGCCTTTTTCAAGTAGTGTTCGATCGATTACGTATTAATCAATATTCGATTGATTGGTCCGAGGCTATCGATAAACAAGATTTGTCTAAGTCACTTCGTTTCTTTTTGTCCAAGTCACTTCGTTTCTTTTTGTCCAAGTCACTTCTCTTTTTGTCCAAGTTACTTCTCTTTTTGTCCAAGTCACTTCCCTTTTTCTTTGTGAGTATCGGGAATACCCCCATTCATAGGTCCGAGATCCACATCTATGAATTGAAAGGTCCGAATGATCAACCCTGCAATCAGTTGTTAGAATCAATAGGTGTTCAAATCGTTCATTTGAATAAATTGAAACCCTTCTTATTGGATGATCATGATACTTCCCAAAGACCCAAATTCTTGATCAACGGAGGAACAATATTCCCATTTTTGTTCAAAAAGATACCAAAGTGGATGATTGACTCATTCCATACTAGAAATAATCGCGGGAAATCCTTTGATAACAC